CTGGGGATATTGTGTTATTAGTTTAGTTGGTATCCAAAACTAAAATATCAAATTCAAGTAAATTAAGTAAAAAAAAAAAGGGGGGGTCTTGAATCAAAATAATTTAAAGTTCTTTTTTCTGTCAGAGGGCAATATGAATGTTTTATCATGTTCCATCAACACACTAATAAAAGAAGGGTTATATGAGATATCTGGTGTAGAAGTAGGCCAACATTTCTATTGGCAAATAGGGGGGTTCCAAGTCCATGCGCAAGTCCTTATTACTTCTTGGGTTGTAATTGCTATCTTAGTAGGTTCCGCAGCTCTAGCGGTTCGCAATCCACAAACCATTCCAACTGGTGGCCAAAATTTCTTTGAATTTGTCCTTGAATTCATTCGAGACGTGAGTCAAACCCAGATTGGAGAAGAATACGGTCCATGGGTTCCCTTTATTGGAACCCTGTTTTTATTTATTTTTGTTTCTAACTGGTCAGGAGCCCTTTTACCGTGGAAAATTATCCAGTTACCTCAAGGGGAGTTAGCAGCACCAACGAATGATATAAATACGACGGTTGCTTTAGCTTTACTCACATCAGTAGCATATTTTTATGCGGGTCTTAGCAAAAAAGGATTAGGGTATTTCGGTAAATACATTCAACCAACGCCAATTCTTTTACCCATTAACATCTTAGAAGATTTTACAAAACCCCTATCACTTAGTTTTCGACTTTTCGGAAATATATTAGCCGATGAATTAGTAGTTGTTGTTCTTGTTTCTTTAGTACCTTTAGTAGTTCCTATACCTGTCATGTTCCTTGGATTATTTACAAGCGGGATTCAAGCTCTCATTTTTGCCACTTTAGCCGCGGCTTATATAGGTGAATCTATGGAGGGTCATCATTAACTATTTTTTTTTCAAATATTCGTTTTTAGGTTAGCCCAATTATAGAATAGTTGGTTTACGTTATGTAAGAAACACTTGTATATGTGATATTTGATATTGACTAGGTATATATGAGTTAAAGATCTATATAACCTGCCCCACTACTTTTATGAATTTCGATTTAGATAAGGATTCGATTAGAAGTTCTTCCTTTTTATCTGTAAATTGACTGAAAAAAATGATCAAAAAAAGAACGAAGAATTCAAAGAAAAGAATGGTTCACAAAAAAGAAATGGCATAAAAAGTCGTATATATATTATGCATTTTTCAAAATCCCGTGGATAGGAACTAATATCAAAGTAATTCTTATGATTCAATAATAAATAGAATTATATTATTTCAATTCAAGTTTTTGGTTATTTTGGCTGGATGAATCTTAGCGATGACTTAATTATAATTAAGTCCTAAGTCGTTGGATGATTGTATCATTAACTATTTCTTTATTTTGGTGTGAGGAACTTATCATGAATCCACTGATTTCTGCTGCTTCGGTTATTGCTGCTGGGTTGGCTGTTGGGCTTGCTTCTATTGGACCTGGGGTTGGTCAAGGTACAGCTGCGGGTCAAGCTGTCGAAGGTATCGCGAGACAACCTGAGGCAGAAGGAAAAATACGAGGTACTTTATTGCTTAGTTTGGCTTTTATGGAAGCTTTAACAATTTATGGCCTGGTTGTAGCATTAGCGCTTTTATTTGCGAATCCTTTTGTTTAATCCTAGAAATCAGAAACTTCTGAAATTTTTTTTTCGTAGTTTTTTTAATTCTATCAAGATTTAACTCCTACAATTATTCATTGAGACAACAACCTTTGGGAAGGACTAATTTGAGGATGGGGAATTAGCACATCGATTCGCTTTCTTCCTTCCCCTTATTATTTTAGTTTAATGGAAACTTTTTTTTAAGGAGTGTTGCGAAAAAAGGAGGTTTAGGTTTTTTAAAATTGACATAAAACTTGGTCTCAAATTCTAGCTTAATTCTAATTAAGTCTCATTATTATTATTGAAAATTCAAAATTTTGGAAAATACATTTGTAAATAGAATAGGTTTTTGATTCTGTTTACAAATATCCAAATAGGTAAATTAAATTCTAAATTATTAAACGAAATTTTCTTTTTATTGAAAAAAAAACAAGACAGAGTTCTTTTTTTATAGTTTAGCTAGAAGAGGAGATTATATGAAAAATTTAACCGATTCTTTCGTTTACTTGGGTCACGGGCCATCCGCCGGGAGTTTCGGGTTTAATACCGATATTTTAGCAACAAATCCAATAAATCTAAGTGTAGTCTTCGGTGTATTGATCTTTTTTGGAAAGGGAGTGTGTGTGAGTTGTTCATTTCAAGAATAGGCTGGATTCACCCAGTGGCACTATAACTAGGAAAGAGTGCCTAATCCCACGAATTACTTCTGAATAAAAAATTCAATAAAAAAAATCATATTTTAGAACCATAGCATTTCGTTATTCTTTGGTAAGTCTACTTTACTTTGATTCTCTATCAACCAAAAATTTGGGATCATTAATTAACATGGTTAAAGCTAAACCGTTTGAAGTTCAGATGCAACATGGTACTCTTTCTACTATAT